GCATCCCGCAAACAAAAAAAAAAATCCAAAATAGATCATCAATAATTTTAGCAATCGCCAATAAATCACAACTTTTTACCAACTTGATGGTAAGAAATCTCGGGACTTAGAAATTCATTTCGTACAATTGAACCTTTTCAAATGGTTTCTTTTTAAGACCCAAAAAAACTTGTGCCAAAATAACAGAGGGGAAGAAGAACAAAAGGCCTGGGACGCGTAATGGATCTTGAAGCACTATTTCTGCATCCCCCTGACCAAACCCTCCCACATTAGGATTACTTGTTAATGGTTGATCAAGCTTGATGGATTCCCCCTCTGAAACAAGAAGTTCTGGCCCAGGAGGTATAATATCAACCACTTGGCGTCCATCCGATGCATCGACTATGGTTATTTCATATCCCCCCTTTTCTTTACGTAGTATTTTTCTTACTATACCTGTTGACGTAGCATTATAGACCGTATTGTTACTCTTGCTACCATCAGGATAGATCTGCCCCCTTCCTCGATTCCCCCCTACATATATGGGATATTTTAAGAAATGAACATCTTTCTTCGTAGCAGGGTCAGGGGAAAGAATGGGAAAGACGATTTCACTATATTTCTTACCCGGAACAGGGCCTATCACAAGAATATTTTTTATATTGGGACGATAACTCTGAAAAGAGAGATTTCCTATCTTTTCTTTCAACTCAGGAGAAATACGGTCAGGGGGCGCTAATTCGAATCCCTCGGGCAAAATAAGAACAGCACCCACATTCAACCCTCCCTTTTTTCCATTAGCAAGAACTTGTTTCAGTTGCATATCATAAGGAATTCGAAGAACTGCTTCAAATACAGTATCAGGAAGCACAGCTTGTGGAACTTCAATATCCACTGGCTTATTAGCTAAATGGCAATTGGCACATACAATTCGTCCAGTTGCTTCTCGTGGGTTTTCATAACCCTGCTGGGCAAAAATGGGATATGCATTTGAAATAGATGTCCGAGTTATTACGTATATCATGATCGATACAGAAATCAATCGAGTCATCTGTTCCTTTACCCAAGAAAAAGTATTTCTATTTTCCATGTCCAATCGCAGATCCCGGAATTTCTACAATAAATTAGATAGGTAGCTAAGTTAATCTAGTTCCCTATACACGAGTCTGTTGTCATTGTACTGCAATAGTTGTACTAGAATGATGAATACCTTGAACAGGTAGAAATAGAAAGAAGTTTGCTAAAATGGAAAAAGGGTTTTCTTTCTAAAGGAATAAAAATACGGATTTGATTAATATCAGTAGATCGAATGAGTTCTTCATTCATTCATTGAATGATAAATGACTACAAGCGAAGGAGATAGACGGTTTAAATAATAGAAGATCCCATATTTCACAATTGTATCTAGAATCACTGGAAAAGTAGAAATGAGACCAGAGATAATTTGATCGTTATGAGGCAATCCAAAATCATTGTAGACCCAACTAATTATTAGTTCCCAAGCGCGGGTCGAGTGAAATCCAACCCAAAAATCAGTAACTAAAATAATGAAAAAAGCTTTTATTGTGTCACTTAAATTATAGACGAATTCCTGAACCCAAGAATTAAGAATGACAAGTTCCTCATTACCCAGAAAAAAAGAACCACTTAAAATAGCCAAACAGATTATATTTGTCGCGAAATGCAAAATGATATGGAGATAATCCTCATTATCTGTTTTGGCCAATTGTATTGTTTCCCTGTGTATTCCGATAAGAGTAAGAGGTTTTTGTATATGTGTCTTCGGGGACTCCTTTATCATTTCGTCCAAGAGAAAAAGTTCTTCTAATTCTACGAATCTTTCTAGAACCTTTTTCTCTTGAATATCAGTTAAGAGAGTTTCGGATTGCCTGGTATGCCACCAATTCTTAATCCAAAGTTCCAGACATTTGTTAAAAAAGAAAGAGACCCACCAGGGTAAAAGTACGATAGATAGAAGATATAGGAAAGAAGGCAATGCTTTCTTTTTTTTCATTTTGGATCTGTAAATTGAGTTGTTAATGAAGTCGCTTCATTCGTTGACTGTATATGATATTTCTTTTTCTTTGAAGCAAAAATTCTATAACTTCTATAACAAGGTATTGAGAGACCTTGTACCTATTCTTCTTTTCGTATAATAGTGGAATTTCGTTTAGTTCTTTCTTAGATCTAGGTCGAGTGGAATAGAGAAATAGAATAAAAAACCTTTCGTTTCGAATGAAAATGGAAAAATATTATGTCCACATATCTCACTCGGACAAATTAGAAGCAATTTTCTCTTATCCTTGTTTATCCTTTCCTTTAGATAAAAACTCCAAATCTCCTTAAAATAAGAATTTACGAATTTCTAATAGGAAACCCATGTTCGGGTAAAGAATCTCTATTTCATTTTAGACTTTTTTATATTCAAAATTTTCCCGTTGAGTTGATGTACGTACGCATAAGAAATCTTTTTTGTATACCCTTGGTATACAAAAAAGATTTCTTTTCTTAATTTATCCTTAATTCTACTAGAGTTTTGATTCTAGTTATTTTATATGGGTATGCGCCCCCCCGCTTTTTCTTTTATTCTATTCTATGCAAGTCAACAACACAGGGGAGAGGGAAGTAGAAAAATGGAAAGCGTTTTGTTCGAATGAGCATTCCTAGAAGGCCTCACCTAGAAGCCCTCCATTGTATTAAAAATTAACAAGTTCCCTCCCCCGTGTTGAGAAAACTTTTCTTCTTCAATTTCTTCTTCATTCAATTCATTTCAAAATACTTCAATGGGTACACGCAAGAAATAGGCCAATTCGGCAGCTTTTTGTTCAATTTCTCGTGGAGTCAAAAACTTCTCATCAGTACGAGTCAAGGGAATGACCCCCTGGCCCCGGATTTCCATATAAAGGATACGACGAGAATAAAGACCCTCTTTAACCTGAATTCTAATTGATTGGATATCCCGCATAAGGAATCGAAGGAAGACGCGACGTTTTATTCCGGGGAATCCCCAACGAAAAATGCACACTATTCCCTCTTTTTTATCGAAAAGGTCATAACCACTGCCTACATTCCACAAAATAGTGCACCATAAGTAAGCGCTAATGAATAGGCCCGCGATTCCGTAGAAAGACATCACGACCCCCTGTGGAAAAAAAATAATTTGTTGAGATGGAAATAAAAATAGCATATTCTTACCAAGATAACTGGAAGCTCCAACCCCTAAGAATCCTAGTGAACCTAGAAAAAGAATACAGGCCCAGAAAAAATTACCTCTTTTTCGAGAACCTTTTAGAAGTTCTATCCATATATGTTCTGATCGCCAATTCATATTAGATATACTAAATCCAGCAGCGGTTGATTGAAATTGAGAGAATAAGCTAAATGATTTGACTTTGAATTGACTTTTTTTTTTGATTCTGAAATCGCCTTCCGCAACTAGGACTCTTGTGAAATAAAAGAATTGGTTAGATACATTGACTTTCTATTCAAAAAACGATTCGTTGATCCATTAAAAAAAAACTCGCTATACCCGGCTCGGCATATACATGCATTTTTTATGCTGGTATCCTATATGCACACCCATAGCCATTTTTCATTTGTATGTGGCTCTTTCCACATACCCTACCCATATTACTTCCACTAAAAAATATCTGTATTATGATCCCGCAAGGAGCGTGGAAGTAAATTGAGAAAATTGGGCCCCATCGGTTCTAGATAATCTTATTTTTTTGGACATAAAGAAATAAAGAAGCCATTGCAATTGCCGGAAATACTAAGCCTACTAAAGGTACGAAAATAGAGGGTAAGTTCAAATCTGTCATGGTAGGTGTCTCAATTCTAATTTACTATTTCTATCTATTTTCTATCTACTCGAAAAATATCTTAAGATTCTTATGATATAATTAAGTATATCCATCCTAAGGAATATTGCTATTTTTACATTTCGAAAATAAGGAATGGGTTATACTATATGGAACACTCCCCCAAAAAGAGTAACTTGTACGTTCTTGGGGAAAAAACGATAAAAACACTCCCTATTTCCCTCAGGAAGGATCCAAAACGTGGGATCTGTAAAAGAACAGAAGAAGGTAGACTGCTCCTTTGATCCTAGCACAAATAGGCTCGAAAAAAAAGAGTAAACCCCACTTATTCTCGTTGCCCTTATCGTCAAAAACGGAATGTCCCGTTTAACTTAATGACTTATGTGAATACCAAAAAATAATCTTTATTTATGCTCCTCAAATCGTTATTTGTGTGATATAGAATGATATCATGATGATAATTTATTTGGGTTATGTGATAATACTAAAAAATTTTTATTGTATTATACCTTTCTAATTCTAAATAGAATAGACGAATCTCTAATCTCTATTTGTCAAGTCTAAGGAAAGGCTCTTATCAAGATCTATTTTTATTCGGCTCAATCTTTTTTCCTAAAAAAAGATTGGGCCGAGTTTAATTGCAATCAATTAGAAGAACAAAGAAGAATTACTGCATTTCGTAACTTATTTTTTCTCTTTCTATTTCGCTGCTTTTTTATTTAGACCTTCCTTATATCTAGTTTTATCTACTTATCTAGTTTATCTACCGGCTCGAACTCGAATTTGATCGCCTTCCATATTTCACAAGCTGCGGCTAGCTCAGGACTCCATTTGGAAGCTGCCCGGATAATTTCATTACCTTCACGAGCAAGATCGCGTCCTTCATTACGAGCTTGTACACAAGCTTCTAAAGCCACACGATTAGCTACAGCACCGGGTGCATTACCCCAAGGATGTCCTAAAGTTCCTCCACCAAATGTAAATACGGAATCATCTCCAAAGATTTCGGTCAGAGCAGGCATATGCCAAACATGGATACCCCCTGAAGCCACCGGTATAACACCCGGCATTGATACCCAATCCTGAGTGAAAAAGACACCGCGACTACGATCTTTTTCAATATAATCATCACGCAATAAATCAACAAAACCTAAAGTCATTTCGCGTTCCCCTTCTAGCTTACCTACTACTGTACCGGCGTGGATATGATCTCCACCAGACATACGCAATGCTTTAGCTAGTACACGGAAGTGCATACCATGATTTTTCTGTCTATCAATAACTGCATGCATTGCCCGGTGGATGTGAAGAAGCAGGCCATTGTCGCGGCAATAATGAGCCAAACTAGTATTTGCCGTGAATCCTCCAGTTAAGTAGTCATGCATTACGATAGGAGCCCCTAATTCCCTCGCAAATACAGCTCTCTTAATCATTTCTTCGCATGTACCTGCAGTCGCATTCAAATAATGCCCTTTGATTTCACCCGTTTCGGCCTGTGATTTATAAATGGCTTCGGCACAAAAGCAGAAACGGTCCCTCCAGCGCATAAATGGTTGTGAGTTCACGTTTTCATCATCTTTGGTAAAATCAAGTCCACCGCGTAGACATTCATAACACGCTCTACCATAATTTTTTGCAGATAATCCCAATTTTGGTTTAATAGTACATCCCAATAAAGGACGACCATACTTGTTCAACTTATCCCTTTCAGATTGGATACCATGAGGCGGGCCTTGGAAAGTTTTTGTATAAGTAGGGGGAATTCGCAAATCCTCCAGACGTAGAGCACGTAAGGCTTTGAAACCAAATACGTTACCCACAATGGAAGTAAACATGTTAGTAACAGAACCCTCTTCAAATAGGTCTAACGGATAAGCTACATAACAGATATATTGATTTTCCTCCCCAGCAACAGGTTCGATGTGATAGCATCGTCCTTTGTAACGATCAAGACTGGTAAGTCCATCAGTCCAAACAGTTGTCCATGTACCAGTAGAAGATTCGGCAGCTACCGCAGCCCCTGCTTCTTCAGGCGGAACCCCCGGCTGAGGAGTTACTCGGAATGCTGCCAAGATATCAGTATCTTTGGTTTCGTATTCCGGGGTGTAGTAAGTCAATTTATAATCCTTAACACCAGCTTTAAATCCAACACTTGCTTTAGTTTCTGTTTGTGGTGACATAAGTCCCTCCCTACAACTCAAGAATTAAGAATTCTCACAACGACAAGGTCTACTCGATATGGATTACGCGCAAATGAAACCTTTGCAAAAATCTCTTAAAACAAAAAGGATATTCAATGAATATTAACTTTTTAAAGAAAAAAAGGGTATGCATAAGTTAATGAATATGTTTTCTTCATGTATAATGCATACACCCTTATTCTAGATGAATTCTAGATATATGAATTCTATAGGAATTGAGTTGTTGTTATGGTAAGTGAAAGTGATTTGTTATTAAACCATGGATTTGATTTCCCAAATCCATCATTATTGTATACTCTTTGATATATATAGCGCAACCCAAACCAATCCCTAATCCTTATTTTGCAAGTTCTTAATAGGTCCCTCTTTCCTTTTTTTGAATCGAAATACCCTAAATACTAAGAAAATTCTCGGTTTGTTGACAGCAATCTATGCTTCACAGTAATATATTTTTTGTATATCGAAGTCCTAGATAGGAAAATAGGCACAGATCCTCCACAAAAGGGTGAAATCCATATGAAAAGCAGATTGATTGAACTTTCCGATTGACTCATTCCATACTCCCTAAGTAAACGATTGAATGAGATTCGTTTGGGCAACGAAATTAAGTGCTGGCCCCCTTTCCCTTTTCTCTCTTATTGAATTAACTAATTAATTTCCTTTTGACTTTTGGATTTTTGGATATTTATTTAAATTTGATTTGGCATTATTCAACAAAAAAAATAAAAATTTCGACAAATTCCATTTTTTGGATAATTATGTGATAATTATGAGAACCAATTCTACTACTTCTCGTCCCGGGGTTTCCACAATTGAAGAAAAAAGCATAGGGCGTATCGATCAAATTATTGGACCGGTGCTGGATGTCACTTTTCCCCCGGGCAAGTTGCCTTATATTTATAACGCTTTGGTAGTCAAGAGTCGAGACACTGCCAGTAAGCAAATTACTGTGACTTGTGAGGTACAACAATTATTAGGAAATAATCGAGTTAGAGCTGTAGCTATGAGTGCTACAGACGGGCTGATGAGAGGAATGGAAGTGATTGACACGGGAGCTCCTCTCAGTGTTCCCGTCGGCGGAGCTACTCTCGGACGAATTTTCAACGTTCTTGGAGAGCCTGTTGACAATTTGGGTCCTGTAGATACTAGCGCAACATTCCCTATTCATAGATCTGCACCTGCCTTTATCGAGTTAGATACGAAATTATCTATCTTTGAAACAGGGATTAAGGTGGTCGATCTTTTAGCTCCTTATCGGCGTGGAGGAAAAATCGGACTATTTGGGGGGGCTGGAGTAGGTAAAACAGTACTCATCATGGAATTAATCAACAACATTGCTAAAGCTCATGGAGGCGTATCCGTATTTGGCGGAGTAGGGGAACGGACTCGTGAAGGAAATGATCTTTATATGGAAATGAAAGAATCCGGAGTAATTAATGAAAAAAATTTTGAAGAATCAAAGGTAGCTCTAGTCTATGGTCAAATGAATGAACCGCCGGGAGCTCGTATGAGAGTTGGTTTGACTGCCCTAACTATGGCGGAATATTTCCGAGATGTTAATAAGCAAGACGTGCTTCTATTCATCGATAATATCTTTCGTTTTGTTCAAGCAGGATCGGAGGTATCCGCCTTATTAGGGAGAATGCCCTCCGCAGTAGGTTATCAACCTACTCTTAGTACAGAAATGGGTTCTTTACAAGAAAGAATTACTTCTACCAAAAAGGGCTCCATAACTTCGATCCAAGCGGTTTATGTACCTGCGGACGATTTAACCGACCCTGCTCCTGCCACGACATTTGCACATTTAGATGCTACTACCGTACTTTCCAGAGGATTAGCCTCCAAAGGTATTTATCCAGCAGTCGATCCTTTAGATTCAACCTCCACTATGTTACAGCCTCGGATCGTTGGCAACGAGCATTATGAAACTGCGCAAAGAGTTAAGGAAACTTTACAACGTTACAAGGAATTGCAGGACATTATCGCAATTCTTGGGTTGGATGAATTATCAGAAGAGGATCGTTTAACTGTAGCAAGAGCACGCAAAATTGAGCGTTTCTTATCACAACCCTTCTTTGTGGCAGAAGTTTTTACCGGTTCCCCAGGAAAGTACGTTGGTCTTGCAGAAACCATTAGGGGTTTTCAACTGATCCTTTCCGGAGAATTAGACGCTCTACCCGAACAGGCCTTTTATTTGGTGGGCAATATCGACGAAGCTAGCACGAAAGCTATAAACTTAGAAGAGGAGAACAAATTGAAGAAATGAAATTAAATCTTTATGTACTGACTCCTAAGCGAATTATTTGGGATTGTGAAGTGAAAGAAATCATTTTATCTACTAATAGTGGCCAAATTGGCGTATTACCAAACCACGCCCCCATTAACACCGCTGTAGATATGGGTCCTTTGAGAATACGCCTCCTCAACGACCAATGGTTAACGGCGGTTCTGTGGAGCGGTTTTGCGAGAATAGTTAATAATGAGATCATCATTTTAGGAAATGATGCGGAGCTCGGTAGTGACATTGATCCGGAAGAAGCTCAACAGGCGCTTGAAATAGCCGAAGCTAACTTGAGTAGAGCTGAGGGTACGAAAGAATTGGTTGAAGCGAAGCTAGCTCTCAGACGAGCTAGGATACGAGTCGAGGCTGTCAATTGGATTCCTCCATCCAATTGAAGAGAATCCAAGAGTTTAATTAATCTGATACAAAGATTAGAGAAGAAGGGTGGAAAAAGTTATTAGATAGCGAAGTCAGTCCAATGCTATCTAGTAACTTTTCTACCTACCTACTATTGGATTTGAACCAATGACTCTCGCCGTATGAAAGCAATACTCTAACCACTGAGTTAAGTAGGCAATTTCTTACCGCAAAGGAAGACCCATTACTTCGATCGATTATAGATCGAATCCTTTTTCTAAGCAATACCACTCTCTTATTGTTATCTGTTATTATGTTATTCTTATATAGTAAACAGATCAAAGAAATATCCTCTGGGATTAGAGAATATTCATCTTGACAAGCAATTATCTATATGTTAAGATATCTCTGACAAGGGCTATAGCTCAGTTCGGTAGAGCAACTCGTTTACACGTGCGCCAATGCTTTTTAAAGAAGCTTGTTATGCAATGAACATAATAGATCTTATTGCAAAATCAATGTCTTACTTCATGGATTCGAAAGAACAAGAGAACAATAGCCTGACAAACAGTTGGTTCGGTCCGATTCAGGTGCCAATTCAGGTGCCTAATCAAAAAGAACCCTTATTGATTTGATAGTTGATAAGGTAAATACCCAGTCCACTCAATGCTAGGCGTAATGAGGATAAGGGCCTCAAAAAACTTCTTTTCGTTCTATGAACTTTTAAGTGTATGAAGTCTCATATTCAACTCTTGCAGCGGAACGATAGAGACTCCATTTAACTTAGGCTAATTTAGGCCGGAGGCAGACCTAAGTCAAGGTAATCCTTCTTTGAAACACTTTGGTATTGCTCCTAGATGGATCATCATTCAAATAATGAAGCACATGGAGCCATCTCATTATCTTTCCGTAAAGAAAAAATATGGTGGACTAACTGATCTTTTCATCAGTTGATGAAGGAGCCCAATGCAAAAAAATGCATGTTGGGTCTTTGAAACAGTTTGAATCATTTCGATAATAATAAGTTTGATCTGTTTTACCGAGAAGGTCTACGGTTCGAATCCGTATAGCCCTAATACGTTCTATTTTTCCATTTTTGTATAGATATCCTATATTTGCCTTTAGTATAGTTTTCATTTCCTCATTAGTACTTGTTTCTAGACTGGACAGTCCGCTGGTCCATAGAATAGAGGTAAAAGCATTACCACAGGCTCATTCATCGAAAATAATCGAGACAGGAAAATCAAAACCAAAATGCATTCCATAGAGTTGGTCGATCCCTTAGATTTAGATTATGTTTATGTATTCCTATTTCTATTAAATCCTTAGAAAAGTAAGGATCCCTTACCCGATTGGAATTC